ATTGAAAAGATATATATAGATATCCTTCTAGCTATCATTAATATTCCGAGGATCAATGTACAGTTTTTTCTTGAATCACCAAGAAAAATGATTAATAAATACATTTATATGTATAATAAAAAAGAAAATCACAAAAGAATTGATAAAACAAATCAAAATACACTAATTCACTTTATCTCGATTATAAAAAAGGCATTAAATTCTAGTAATTTTAATAAGAACTCGAAGATTTTTTATAACATAACCTCCTTGTCACAAGCATATGTATTTTACAAATTATCACAAGTCCAAGTTATTAACCTATATAAGTTAAGATCTGTCCTTCAATATCATGGAGCATCTCTTTTTCTTAAGAATGAAATAAAAGATTATTTTGGAGTCCAAGGAAGATTTCAGTTCAAATTAAAAGATACAAATTTTAGAAATTCTGTAATGAATGAATGGAAAAACTGGGTAAGAAGTAATTATCAATATAAATACGATTTATCTCAGATCAGATGGTCTAGCTTAATATCGCAAAAATGGCGAAATAGAATGAATCAACAGCATATGATTCAAAATAAAGATTTAAATAAATGGAATTTATATGACAAAGACCAATTAATTCAGTATGAAAAACAAAATAATTTTGAAGTAGATTCATTATCGAACGAAAAAGATAATTTTAAAAAATACTATAGATATAATATTTTATTATATAAATCCATTAATTATGAAGATAAAAAAGACTCATCTATTTATGAATTACCATTCCAATTAAATAATAAGCAAGAGCTTTTTTATAATTACAAAATAGATAAAAGGAAATTATTTGATATGTCGGGAGGTATCCCTGTCAATAAGCATCTAGCAGAAGATGATATTATCGATACGGAAAAAAGCTCGCATAGAAAATATTTGGATTGGAGAATTCTCCATTTTGGTCTTAGAAAGAAAGTCGATATTGAATCCTGGATCGATACCGGAACCAAACAAAAAAAAAACCTTTTTGATTGGATGGGAATGAATGAAGAAATACTAGATCGTCCCACATCAAATTTAGAATTTTGGTTCTTTCCAAAATTTGTGATACTTTGCAACGCATATAAGATAAAATCATGGGTGATACCAATCAAATTACTTTTTTTAAATTTTAATGGAACTAAAAATGTTAATGAAAATAAAAAAATCAACAAAAAGAAAAATAACGATCCTTTTATATCTATATCATCGAATGAAACAAAATCCATTCAATTTCAATTAAAGAATCAAAATCATGAAGAAAAAGAGTCTGAGGATCAAGTAGATCTTGAATCAGTTCTAGTAAACCAAGAAAAAGATGTTGAAGAAGATTATGTAAGATCAGACAGGAAAGAGCGTAGAAAGAAAAAGCAATACAAAAGTAATACGGAAGCAGAACTTGATTTCTTGCTAAAAAGGTATTTATGCTTTCAATTAAGATGGGATGATTCTTTAAATCAAAAAATAATCAATAATATAAAAATATATTGTCTCCTGCTTAGATTGACAAATCCACGAGAAATTATTATATCCTCTATTCAAAGGGGAGAACTGAGTCTAGATATTCTAATGATTCAGAAAGATTTAACTCTTACAGAATTGATGAAAAAGGGAATATTGATTATCGAATCAACCCGTCTGTCGGTAAAAAATGATGGAAAATTTATTATGTATCAAACCATAAATATTTTATTGGTTCATAAGAGAAAACAACAAATTAATCAAAGATACAGAAAAAAAAACTATATTGATAAAAAGAATTTTACCGAATCTATTGTAATAAATCAAAGTTTAACTAGAAATAAAGACAAAAATAATTATGATTTACTTGTTCCCGAAAATCTTTTATCCTCTAAACATCGTAGAGAATTGAGAATTCTAATTTCTTTCAATTCAAAAAATGGAAATGATATAAATACAGAAATTATCAATAATAATAACATAAAAAACCACGCTCACATTATAGATAAAAGCAAACATTTTGATAGAGATAAAAATAAACTAATTAAATTAAAACTTTTTCTTTGGCCCAATTATCGATTAGAAGATTTAGCTTGTATAAATCGCTATTGGTTTGATACCAATAATGCTAGTCGGTTTAGTATGATAAGGATACATATATGTCCACGATTAAAAATTCGGTAAAGGTCCATTTGTCATATATATCCCATAGCATATCTAATCTAGTATATGAAATATATGAAAACAAGGAGAGGTCCATATACATTGTTTTACATCCCATATTCCATTCTGATACATGGAATTCAATCATGTATCAATTTGATCTAAAAATTAATCAATCCAATTTTTCGTTTTAAATTTTTAGATATAGATATAATTTTTTTTCTTTTGTAAGGGAAGAAATATACCATTCTTTATGTATTATGTATTTCTAGCCGAATAAAAAAAAAATTGGATTGATTAATGTTGACAAAATTAGGAATTCCTAACGAATTGAAGATTATTGTGTATACCAAATTCAAACAAACTGACATTCTTATTTAATATTCCATTATTTATTATTACTGATCAATAAAACTATCTTAAAAAGGCGGGAGGAGGGGGATTTCATTTTATGGTAAAAAGTTCATTCATTTCAATTATTTCACAAGAAGACAAAAAAGAAAACAAGGGATCCGTTGAATTTCAAATAGTAAGTTTTACTAATAAGATACGAAGACTTACTTCACATTTGGAATTACATAGAAAAGACTATTTATCTCAAAGAGGTTTACGGAAAATTCTAGGAAAACGCCAACGACTACTGTCTTATTTGGCAAAGAAAAATGGAGTACGTTATAAAGAATTAATTAGCCAGTTGAACATTCGGGAATCCAAAATTCGTTAATTTGAAGAGTCTTTTTTTTTTTTATTATTTGATTTATTAGATCTTAAACTTGAATTTTGATGAACTTCTTTTCGTTTTCAGTAATTCATGGAAAAATAAATCGAGGAACCCCCTATGAATGTACCAGCTACAAGAAAGGACTTTATGATAGTCAATATGGGTCCCCACCACCCATCAATGCATGGCGTTCTTCGACTCATCCTTAGTCTAGACGGTGAAGATGTTATTGACTGCGAACCAATATTAGGTTATTTACACAGAGGGATGGAAAAAATTGCGGAAAACCGAACAATTATACAATATTTGCCTTATGTAACACGTTGGGATTATTTAGCTACTATGTTTACAGAAGCGATAACAATAAATGGACCGGAACAGTTGGGAAATATTCAAGTACCTAAAAGAGCTAGCTATATCAGAGTAATTCTGTTGGAGTTGAGTCGTATAGCTTCTCATCTCTTATGGCTTGGCCCTTTTATGGCAGATATTGGTGGGCAGACCCCTTTCTTCTATATTTTTAGAGAAAGAGAGTTAATATATGATTTATTCGAAGCTGCCACTGGTATGAGAATGATGCATAATTATTTTCGTATCGGAGGAGTAGCAGCTGATCTACCTCATGGCTGGCTAGATAAATGTTTGGATTTCTGCGATTATTTTTTAACAGGAGTTGCTGAATATCAAAAACTTATTACGCGAAATCCTATTTTTTTAGAACGCGTTGAAGGAATAGGTATTGTTAGTGCAGAGGAAGCAATAAATTGGGGTTTATCAGGACCAATGCTACGAGCTTCCGGAGTACGATGGGATCTTCGTAAAGTTGATCATTATGAGTGTTATGACGAATTTGATTGGGGAGTCCAGTGGCAAAAAGAAGGGGATTCGTTAGCTCGTTATTTAGTCCGAATTGGTGAAATGACGGAATCCGTAAAAATTATTCAACAGGCTTTGGAAGGGATTCCAGGGGGGCCTTATGAAAATTTAGAAACTCGAAGTTTTGATAGAGAAAGGAATCGAGAATGGAATGATTTTGAATATCGATTTATTAGTAAAAAAACTTCTCCCGCCTTTGAATTGCCGAAACAAGAACTTTATGTTCGAGTTGAAGCACCAAAGGGAGAGTTGGGAATTTTTCTAATAGGGGATCAAAGTAGTTTTCCTTGGAGATGGAAAATTCGCCCGCCGGGTTTTATCAATTTGCAAATTCTTCCTCAATTAATTAAAAGAATGAAATTGGCTGATATTATGACAATACTAGGTAGCATAGATATTATTATGGGGGAAGTTGATCGTTGAAATGATAATTGATACAACAACAGTACAAGCTATCAATTCTTTTTCCAGATTGAAATCCTTAAACGAGGTCTATGGAATTATATGGATGCTTGTCCCTATTTTGACTCTTGTATTGGGAATCACGATAGGCATACTAGTAATTGTGTGGTTAGAAAGAGAAATTTCTGCAGGGATACAACAACGTATTGGACCTGAATATGCCGGTCCTTTTGGAGTTCTTCAAGCTCTAGCGGATGGAACAAAACTACTTTTCAAAGAAAATCTTTTTCCATCTAGAGGAGATACTCGTTTATTCACTATCGGACCATCCATAGCAGTCATATCAACTCTATTAAGCTATTCAGTAATTCCTTTTGGCTATCACTTTGTTTTAGCGGATCTAAATATCGGCGTCTTTTTATGGATTGCCATTTCAAGTATTGCTCCCATTGGACTTCTTATGTCAGGATATGGATCAAATAATAAATATTCCTTTTTAGGTGGTCTACGAGCTGCCGCTCAATCGATTAGTTATGAAATACCATTAACTCTCTGTGTATTATCCATATCTCTACGTGCGATTCGTTGAAACATAAATTTCGTTGAAACATAAATTTTTCCCTATTCCCTTTTTCTTTATTAGGAAGAAGGTGAAATTAATTGAATATATATCTTTATTTTTTTATTCATCATTTGAATTGATGAACTAAATTAGATAGTTATATGAGTGAAAGAAAACAGCTTCTAAATTTGCAGTAAAAAAAATCGAGACTCATTTCTTATGTACAACAGTAAAGCAGAAATAAACATAAGAAGATGAGATCATTTGTCCCAAAATTGGTTGATTAGTCATCCTGGCTTGAAAGCGGACTCAAAGAATCAACCTTAGTGAGTTTTTACTATCATTTATATATATATATATATTACTGTAATGCTACCGAGCATTTTACTATCATTTATATATATATATATTACTGTAATGCTACCGAGCAGTTGAGTAAAAATAAAAATGAGTGGATGGTTAGGAACACCAAGATACATAAAAGATTAGTAATAGAATTATCCAAAATAAAAGAATATTAATTGGGGCTTTAAATTAGTAGAAATGATCAGGCAGTACTCCCCATGATTCCGATCCAGAGTACGCTCCTATCCACCAATTAAACAAATGACTATCAGGAACGAACTAATCCTTTACCTTTTTTTTTTTCAGAAGGAAGAATAGGAACAAAAAAAAAAGAATAGAATTACAATAGAAAAAGAAAAAAAAGAGATCCTTTTTCTTCTTTCTTTCCTATATCGATATTCATAGAAATCGAATTCGTGTCATAATTCATGAAATAATGGACTGTCTAATTATTTTTCGTAATCGAAAATGATAGGTTAAAATATTTATTGGTATTTCTACAAGAAGTATTTTATTGAAAGATTTAAGTTATTGCTCAAGAAAGAAAAATTGAAATTCTTAAAAGATGAGATCAATTCAGAAGTACTTTATTTTAGTATTATAACAGACAGAATTACATTGGTCAAATTTTGGAATTGGGGGGGCATCCGATAGATTTGGATCCTATTTATCCTACAAATATATCGAGATAAATAATATGATCTGGCCCTTAGATTTATTTATGGCCTTCGAGGAGCCATGTGAGGTGAAAATCTCATGTATGGTTCTGTAATAGCGATGGGAACAGTGATGTCATCACCGACTATGATTATCTAACAGTTCAAGTACAGTTGATATAGTTGAGGCACAATCAAAATATGGTTTGGGGGGATGGAATTTGTGGCGTCAACCTATAGGATTTATCATTTTTTTCATTTCTTCCCTAGCAGAATGTGAGAGATTACCTTTTGATTTACCAGAAGCAGAAGAAGAATTAGTAGCAGGTTATCAAACCGAATATTCGGGTATCAAATTTGGTTTATTTTATGTTGCTTCCTATCTAAACTTATTAGTCTCTTCATTATTTGTAGCAGTTCTTTACTTGGGCGGTTGGAATATCTCTATTCCGTACATATCCGTTCCGGAGTTTTTTGATTTTGAAATAAATAAAGTAGGTAGAGTCTTTGGAACAACAATGGGTATTCTTATTACATTGGTTAAAACTTATTTGTTCTTGTTCATTCCTATCACAACAAGATGGACTTTACCTAGACTAAGAATGGACCAACTATTAAATCTTGGATGGAAATTTCTTTTACCTATTTCTCTTGGCAATCTATTATTAACAACCTCTTCCCAACTCTTTTCACTATAAAGTAATTCTTTTCTATATTTATAGTTTGTCTCAAACAAGATAAAGAAACAAATATAAAATTATTCATAGAGATTCACGATATGTTCCCTATGGTAACTGGGTTCATGAATTATGGTCAACAAACCATACGGGCTGCAAGGTACATTGGTCAAAGTTTCATGACTACCTTATCCCACGTAAATCGTTTACCTGTAACTATTCAATATCCTTATGAAAAATTAATCACATCGGAGCGTTTCCGCGGTCGAATCCATTTTGAATTTGATAAATGCATTGCTTGTGAAGTATGTGTTCGTGTATGTCCTATAGATTTACCTGTTGTTGATTGGGAATTGGAAACTAATATTCGAAAGAAACGATTGCTTAATTACAGTATTGATTTCGGAATCTGTATATTTTGTGGCAACTGTGTTGAGTATTGTCCAACTAATTGTTTATCAATGACTGAAGAATATGAACTTTCTACCTATAATCGTCACGAATTGAATTATAACCAAATTGCTTTAGGTCGTTTACCAATGTCAGTAATTGACGATTATACAATTCGAACAATTTCGAATTCACCTCAATCTTTAATCAAAATGGGCAAACCCCCTTTGATTAAAGATTGATTGAAGAGTCATTTTTAATCATTAAACAAAGATCTAGGTTTGATCTAAAAGTCTGAAATATTTTTTTTTTCATTTTGTTTGGTCAATAACTACAAAAGCTACAAATCCCAACTAGCGATTGGATTTGATTGATTGGTAAGAATTGCAGCGCAGCTTAATTTGGATTGAAAATCTATTAATATAGTCATAATTCTATCCATAATTATTTCTATTTCGAAATAAAAATTAAAGTGTCAATTTTCATTTTTTCGAGAAAGAATGAGATTAGTCCGATAGCGGTACTACAGTAATTTAAATCTTTTAGGATTTAATTCAATTAGGAACCCATTCTAAATAAGTTTTTCCTGGTCGGGTCAATAAAGTCATGAAAAAAAAAAGAATTTGATTTTTTTATCTTTTATTTTACGTACAATGAATTTACCTGGACCAATACATGATTTTCTTTTAGTCTTTCTAGGATTAGGTCTTATATTAGGAGGTCTAGGAGTGGTATTACTTACCAATCCAATTTTTTCTGCCTTTTCATTAGGATTGGTTCTTGTTTGTATATCCTTATTCTATATTTTATCAAACTCTCATTTTGTAGCTGCGGCGCAGCTCCTTATTTATGTGGGAGCTATAAATGTTTTAATTTTATTTGCTGTGATGTTCATGAATGGTTCAGAATATTACAAAGATTTCAATCTTTGGACTGTTGGGAATGGTCTTACTTCTCTAATTTGTACAAGTCTTTTTGTTTTACTAATTACTATTATTTCAAATACAACATGGTATGGGATTATTTGGACTACAAGAGCAAACCAGATTATAGAGCAAGATTTGGTAAGTAATGGTCAACAAATTGGAATTCATTTATCAACAGATTTTTTTCTTCCATTTGAATTTATTTCAATAATTCTTTTAGTTGCTTTGATAGGTGCGATTGCCACGGCTCGTCAGTAATAAATCTTTTAAATTGGCAATCGCAATCCAAATCAGACTTTATTCTATGTTATCCCATTTATTTTAAGATTATTCATATATAAATTCTTTTATTCGATCTATATTCCAATCTATTTTTTTTTGTTTTGTCCTTGTGATATTCTTATTCTAGTCAATCTAATCTGTTGATGTTTAATTGTTGTTCATTGTTCATATTGAAATAAATCGAAATCGATAAGGAGTTGGGCGATGATGCTCGAATATGTGCTTGGTTTGAGTGCTTATTTATTTTCTATCGGTATCTATGGATTGATCACGAGTCGAAATATGGTTAGAGCCCTTATGTGTCTTGAACTTATATTGAATGCCGTCAATCTAAATTTCGTAACATTTTGTGATTTTTTTGATAGTCGACAATTAAAAGGAAATATTTTATCAATTTTTGTTATATCTATCGCAGCCGCTGAAGCAGCTATCGGGCCGGCTATAGTTTCGTCAATTTATCGTAATAGAAAATCAATCCGTATCAATCAATTGAATTTGTTGAATAAGTAGTATTAATCATATAAAATATTTAGATTCATTAATTTGAATTGACATCTATATCTATAATACATAGCGTATCTGATAATGTTTACGAAAACGTAAGAAATTAAAGTATCTTGGTTCTATCTCATGAGTCGATCCGAAATTGAATAGACAAATTATGATAAATCATTGATTCATCTGGTGTCTAAATATATGATCCATTTAAAAATTTACTAGATCGAAAATTTATGACGTAAAAAAAAAAAAAAATTATAGATCCAATGTCACATTCAGTAAAAATCTATGATACATGTATAGGGTGTACTCAATGTGTCCGGGCCTGCCCCACGGATGTATTAGAAATGATACCTTGGGACGGGTGTAAAGCTAAGCAAATTGCTTCTGCTCCAAGAACAGAAGACTGTGTTGGCTGTAAGAGATGCGAATCCGCCTGTCCAACAGATTTCTTGAGTGTTCGAGTTTATCTATGGCATGAAACAACTCGAAGCATGGGTCTAGCTTATTAATACTTTCCAGAAAAAACCACTTGAATACATTTGATTTTTTGTTTACCGACAAAAACCCGTACTCGAAAAAAAAAAAAAATAATAAAAAAAAAAATAGATTTTTTTTTTTCGAGTACGGGTTTTTCTTGTCCAAATGTATCTTGTCTTTACCACGAATTCTTTTCCTTGGTTAACAATATTTGTAGGTTTACCAATATCCGCGGGTTTCTTGATTTTCGTTTTCCCTCATAGAGGAAATAAGGTAATTAGGTGGTATACTATATTTATATGTGTACTAGAACTCCTTTTAATGACCTATGCATTCTCTTATTATTTCCAATTGGACGATCCCTTAATCCAATTGACGGAGTCTTATAAATGGATTAATTTTTTTGATTTTTACTGGAGATTAGGAATAGATGGACTTTCTCTAGGACCTATTTTACTGACCGGATTTATCACCACTTTAGCTACTTTAGCGGCTCGGCCAATTACTCGGGATTCCCGATTATTTCATTTTTTGATGTTAGCAATGTATAGTGGTCAAATAGGATTATTTTCTTCTCAAAATCTTTTACTTTTTTTCATTATGTGGGAGTTAGAATTAATTCCTGTTTATCTACTTCTAGCCATGTGGGGGGGAAAGCAACGTCTGTATTCAGCTACAAAATTTATTTTGTATACTGCAGGAAGTTCTGTTTTTTTATTAATGGGGGCCTTAGGTATCGCTTTCTATGCTTCCAATGAACCAACATTCAATTTTGAAACATCAGCTAATCAATCATATCCTGTGACCTTGGAAATACTATTCTATATTGGATTTCTTATTGCTTTTGCTGTCAAATCACCGATTATACCCTTACATACATGGTTACCAGACACCCATGGAGAAGCACATTACAGTACTTGTATGCTTTTAGCTGGGATCTTATTAAAAATGGGAGCATATGGATTGGTTCGAATAAATATGGAATTATTATCCCACGCCCATTCTATATTTTCTTCTTGGTTGATAATAGTAGGCGCAATACAAATAATCTATGCAGCTTCAACATCTTCTGGTCAAAAAAATTTAAAAAAAAGAATAGCCTATTCTTCTGTATCTCATATGGGTTTTACAATTATAGGAATTTGCTCTATAAGCGATATGGGACTCAACGGGGCCATTTTACAAATAATATCTCATGGATTTATCGGCGCTGCGCTTTTTTTCTTGTCAGGAACAAGTTATGATAGAATACGTCTTGTTTATCTTGACGAAATGGGCGGAATGGCTACCCTAATGCCAAAAATATTTATGATGTTCAGTATCTTATCATTAGCTTCTCTTGCATTACCGGGCATGAGCGGTTTTTTTGCGGAATTGGTAGTATTTTTTGGAATAATTACCGCCAAAAAATATTTTTTAATGCCAAAAATACTAATTACTTTTGTAACGGCAGTTGGAACGATATTGACTCCTATTTATTTATTATCTATGTTACGCCAGATGTTCTATGGATACAAGCTGTTTAATGCCACAAATTCTTATTTTTTTGATTCTGGACCACGAGAATTATTTGTTTCGATTGCTATCCTTCTGCCTGTAATCAGTATTGGTATTTATCCGGATTTCGTTTTCTCATTATCAGTTGACAAGGTCGAAGCTATTCTATCTAATTATTTTTATAGCTAATTTTTTTTTATAGGTAATTATTCTAATTTTATAGGTAGTTATTAGTTATTATAAAATAAAAAAAACGGAATTGTAATCAGATATGTTTAGCATTTGCGAGAACCTTTTGAATCACTCAAGTAATGGAGTGATTCAAAAGGTTCTCAACGACTTCCCTGAAGCTTCTTATATATATGTTAAGCTGTCCTATGGTTATATTTGTCAAACTCTTTCTTCAATTCAATTAGATATTAATGTAAATGAACCATAACTATGTAGTCCTATTCCTAATAAATTAACCCCAAAATAGCATATCCAGATTATAAGAAAACCGATAGAAGCGACAATTGCAGAATTTAAACCTTCCAAATTCTTATTTGTTCGAGTATGGAAATAAATCGCGAATATGGTCCAAGTAATAAATGCCCAAGTTTCTTTTGGGTCCCAGTTCCAATATGATCCCCATGCTTCATTAGCCCAGACTGCTCCTGAAAGAATACCTATGGTTAAAAAAAGAAACCCTATACTAAGAATACGAAAACCCCAATGATCTAATTGTTGAATCAATTGAAACCTGTAATAATTCCTATAAGAAGGAAAAAAAGTATTTTTAAAAATACTTTTATTTTCCATCATGTATTGGATCTCATCAACGGGAAATGAATCATTTAATAAATTATTGTTTTTACCAACAATTCTTATGACTTTTCGAAATGTAATTACTAGAAGTGCTGCTGACAATAATGATCCACATAAAAGAGCTGCATAGCCCGATACCATCATACTTACGTGCATTATTAACCACTGGGATTGGAGAGCAGGTACTAAGATTTTAGATTGATGCATGTCGGTTAAAAGACCCCAAGTAGCAAAGCCTTGGGTAAAAAAAGTACTTGGTGCGGTTATTGTGCTTAAATAATTTTTATGTTTTTTAAAATATGGAACCATATGAATAATAGAGAAAATCCATGAAAGAAATATTAATGATTCGTATAAATCACTTATTGGTAAATGTCCCGAATAAATCCAACGAGTAATTAGTAATCCTGTTAGGCATAAAAAAGTAGTTAACATGCCTTTTTCTGACGAATCATAGAGTCCCACGAATTCATTGACTAATAAGGTTAGAAAATGAATTATAATTACAATTGAAACGACCGAAAAAGATATATGAGTTAATATATGTTCTAAAGTCAAAAATATCATAAAAAAAAGGGGGGAATACTTTAATTATCCATAATTCTACATACGGAATTGAATTCATTATAGGATTTATTCTATCCTTTTAATAATTAGATAATTTAAAAATAGATAATTTTAAAATGTTATGCCGCCACTCGGACTCGAACCGAGATGCTCTAGCACTGCTTCCTAAGAGCAGCGTGTCTACCGATTTCACCATGGCGGCTTGCTCAAAATTATAATAACCTTTTTTTATTCAATCGGCGAGCTTGAAGGAGTTAATTCAATGTAATATTTTTTTAGAAACATTAAAATTAATGAAAAAAAAAATTCATTTTTTTTTTTTCATTTTTTCAATTTCAACATTCCATTCAAGGGATTTCTGAAACTATTTTATTGTATTAATCCTTTATTTTATTGTATTAATCCTTTATTTTATTGTATTAATCCTTAGGGTTTCGTTAGGTAGAAAATTTGTGTTAAGGTTTAGCAACCCCATTAGGTATTGATTTATGGACATATAATATAACAAAAAAGTTTCGAGTTCTGTCCCGGACTTTAAAATTCTTTAAAATTGAAAAATCTTATCTAATTTAATGTATATACCTTGATACATTATCCAGCCCAAACATATGATCTAAACTAGATCAGTCAAAATTTACACATTTTTATCTACCTGGTACTTCTTTATAATTGGATTGAAGGCATCAAAGGTTCTATTTTCTATAGTGATTAAAAATAAAAATTGTCAAGACAGTTATAAAATAAGTTAAACTTAATTCATTTTTTTTTTTTTATTAAAAATAATAAGATTTTTTTTATGGAACATACATATCAATATTTATGGATTATATCTTTCGTTACACTTCCAGTCCCTATGTTAATAGGAATGGGACTGCTACTTTTTCCGGTGTCAACAAAAAAGCTTCACCGTATATGGGCTTTTCCCAGTGTTTTATTGTTAAGTATAGTTATGGTTTTTTCGATCGATCTGTTTATTCAGCAAATAAATAGCAGTTCCATTTATCAATATGTATGGTCTTGGACCATCAACAATGATTTTTCCTTAGAGTTCGGGCACTTGATTGACCCACTTACTTCTATTTTGTTAATATTAATTACTACGGTTGGAATTTTGGTTCTTGTTTATAGTGACAGTTATATGTCTCATGATCAAGGCTATTTGAGATTTTTTGTTTATATGAGTTTTTTCAATACTTCAATGCTGGGATTAGTTACCAGTTCGAATTTAATCCAAATTTATATCTTTTGGGAATTGGTTGGAATGTGCTCTTACCTATTAATAGGTTTTTGGTTCACACGACCTATTGTGTCCAATGCTTGTCAAAAAGCATTCGTAACTAATCGTGTAGGCGATTTTGGTTTATTATTAGGAATTTTAGGTCTTTATTGGATAACAGGCAGTTTCGAATTTCAGGATTTGTTTGAAATATTCAATAACTTGATTTATAATAATGATAATGAGGTTCATTTTTTATTTGTTACCTTGTGCGCTTTCCTATTATTTTCCGGTGCAATTGCTAAATCGGCGCAATTCCCCCTTCATGTGTGGTTACCAGATGCCATGGAAGGACCTACCCCTATTTCGGCTCTAATACATGCTGCTACCATGGTAGCAGCGGGAATTTTTCTTGTAGCTCGACTTCTTCCTCTTTTCGTAGTTATACCTTACATAATGAAGCTAATAGCTTTGATAGGTATAATAACAGTACTATTAGGAGCTACTTTAGCTTTTGCTCAAAAAGATATTAAGAGAGGTTTAGCTTATTCTACAATGTCTCAATTGGGTTATACGATGTTAGCTTTAGGTATGGGCTCCTATCGAGCCGCTTTATTTCATTTGATTACTCATGCTTATTCGAAAGCATTGTTGTTTTTAGGATCTGGATCCATTATTCATTCAATGGAAGGTATTGTTGGCTATTCTCCGGATAAGAGTCAAAATATGGTTCTTATGGGTGGTTTAACAAAACATGTTCCAATTACAAAAATTGCTTTTTTATTAGGAACCCTTTCTCTTTGTGGTATTCCACCTCTCGCCTGTTTTTGGTCCAAAGATGAAATTCTTAATGATAGTTGGTCGTATTCACCTATTTTCGCAATAATAGCTTTTTCCACAGCAGGATTAACTGCATTTTATATGTTTCGGGTTTATTTACTTACTTTTGAAGGGCATTTAAATATTTATTTTCAAAATTATAGTGGTAAAAAAAACAGCGCATTCTATTCAATATCTTTATGGGGTAAACAGGGATCAAAAATCTTAAAAAAAAAAATGCGTTTATTACCTTTATTAACAATAAATAATAAAAATAATAATGAAAGAGCTTCTTTTTTTTGTTTTTTTTGGAAGAAAATATATCAAACTGGTGGTACTGTAAGAAAGATGACGTGTCCTTTTATTACTATTAATCATTTTGGTACTAAAAGAATTTTTTCTTATCCCCAGGAATCGGATAATACTATATTATTTCCGATGCTTGTTTTGGTACTATTTACCTTGTTTATTGGAGCTATAGGAATGCCTTTCAATCAATTCAATCAAGAAGAAATGAATTTGGATATATTATCCAAACTGTTAATTCCGTCTTTAAGTCTTTTACATCAAAATCAAAATAAGTCTGTAGATTGGTATGAATTTGTAACAAATTCAACTTTTTCAGTCAGTATAGCTTCTTTTGGGATATTTATAGCGTCTTCTTTATATAAGCCGATTTATTCATCCTTACAAAATTTGAAATTCCTTAATTTGGTTGCTAAAAAAGGTCCTAAGAGAATTCTTTGGGACAAAATAATAAATGTGATATATGATTGGTCCTATAATCGTGGTTACATAGATGTTTTTTATGCAATATCTTTAACAGAAGGCATAAGAAGATTGGCGGAATTAACTTCTTTTTTTGATAGACGAGTAATTGATGGAATTACCAATGGAGTTGGCTTTACGAGTTTCTTTGCAGGAGAAGGCATAAAATATGTAGGAGGTGGTCGCATCTCTTTTTATCTCTTATTATATTTATTTTATGTATTAATCTTTTTATTAATTTCTTCATCCATTTTTTCTTCTTTTTCTTCTTTGTGATTTTTTTCTATTACTATTGGAAAGAGTCTCTTTAAATTGAAACTTTATTTTGTAACAAATTCATTAATTAAGTTCAAGAAATAACCCAAATTGCATCAAATAAAAATTTTA